ATCAAGCTTGATGGATTCACCTTCTGAAACAAGAAGTTCTGGTCCTGGAGGTATAATATCAACCACTTGACGTCCTTCTGAAGCATCAACTATGGTTATTTCATATCCCCCCTTTTCTTTACGTGCTATTCTGCTTACTATACCAGCAGATGTAGCATTATAAACTGTATTGTTACTCTTGCTACCATCAGGATAAATCTGACCCCTTCCCCTGTTCCCACCTACATATATGGGATATTTTAAGAAGTGAACGTCTTTTTTCGTAGCAGGGTCGGGGGAAAGAATAGGAAATACGATTTCACTATATTTCTGACCGGGAACAGGACCTATCACAAGAATATTTCTTTTATTAGGACGATAACACTGAAAAGAAAGATTGCCCATCTTTTCTTTCATTTCGGGAGAAATACGATCGGGGGGGGCTAATTCGAATCCCTCAGGTAAAATAAGAACAGCTCCTACATTCAAAGCTCCCCTTTTACCATTAGCAAGAACTTGTTTAAGTTGCATATCATAAGGAATTCGAACAACTGCTTCAAATACAGTATCAGGAAGCACAGCTTGCGGAACTTCAATATCCACGGGCTTATTAGCTAAATGGCAATTGGCACATACAATTCGCCCAGTTGCTTCTCGTGGATTTTCATAACCCTGCTGCGCAAAAATGGGATATGCATTTGAAATAGATGCTCGAGTTATTGCATATATCATGATCGATACATAAATGGATCGAGTCATCTGTTCTTTTACCCAAGAAAAAGTCTTTCTATTTTGCATGGTCCAATCATTGATCCCCGGAATTTCTACAATAAATTTGATAGGTAACTAGTAGAATTCCCTATCCACAAGTTTGCCATTGTATTGATTGTACTGAAAGAATTGTACTGGTGGAATAGAGTATGAATACCTTGAATTGAAAAGGTAGAAGTATAAAGAATAAGTAAGATGAAAAATGATTTATTTATACATGAAGAAAGATTCTGATTTGATTGATATCAAAAGATCTAATGAATTATTCATTCATTGAATGATAAATTACTACAAGCGAAGGAGATACACGATTTAAAAAATGGAAGATCCAATATTTCACAATTGTATCTAGAATCACTGGAAAAGTGGAAACAAGACCAGATATAATCTGATCATTCTGAGCCAATCCAAAATCGTTGTAGATCGAACCAATCATTAGTTCCCAACCATGGGTCGAGTGAAATCCGATCCATAAATCAGTAACTAAAAGAATCGAAAAAGCTTTGATTGTATCACTTAAGTTATAGAGAAATTCCTGAATCCAAGAATTTAGAATGAAAAGTTCTTCATTACCCAGAAAAAAATAACCACTTAGAATAGCGAAACAGATTAGATTTGTAGAGAAATGCAAAATGATATGGAAATGAGATTCATTGTGTCTTTGGACCAATTGTATTGTTTCCTTGTGCATTCCTATACGAAGTCTTTGCATATGTGTCTCCGAGTACTCCTTTATCATCTCGTCCAACAGGAATAGTTCTTCTAATTCCATAAATCTTTCTAGAACATTTTTCTCTTGAATATCATTCAAAAGGATTTCGGATTGCCTGGTATTCCACCAATTCAGAACCCAAGTTTCTAGACATTTATTAAATGAGAGAGAAATCCACCAGGGCAAAAAGAGTATAGACACAAGATATGGGAGGGAAGCCAATGCTTTCTTTTTTTTCATTCTGTATCCGTGATGTGAATTGTTAATGAACCTGTTTCATTCGTCGATTCTATCTGATATTTCTATGAAGAACGAATTATATAACAAGAGCCTATAACTCTAACAAGAACAAGGTATCGAACCTATGGTTCTTTTCCTATTTTTGTTTTTGTGTAAGAATTGAGTCTTTGGATCTAGAATAGAACATAGAAGAAGGGCCCTTTTCGAATGAAAAAAAAGAAGTAAATATTCTTTCCATATTCCAGAGATCTCAATTAGGCAAATTATAACCGATTTCCTCTTCATTTCTTCCTTTCGATGAAGACTCAAAAACCCATTTGAACTAACGAATATAATTTGGATTTAAAGACGAAACCTACCAGATCCTTTAATTCTTTTATTTCTATTTCGAAAGATTTCACTGTCTAACCGCAGCGCGGGGATAGGGTATCAATTCAAAGGCCTAAAAAGAGGAATTATGTTTTACGAAAATAAAAGAAATGTTAGGATATTTGATGAATCTATACTTATTAGACTTTTTTCTTTTTACTAGTATAAAGAATGAAGCTGGACGCCATGTGTATACAAAATAGTTTTTGTGTACAAATAGTTTCTATTCTCCTTAATCTATTTTCTTTCATTAGTTCTATTCTATTTTCTTAGTCCATATACGTCCTCCTGCTTTTGAGATGTATTAAGCTCCTTCTCTCATGCTGAGATTTCTTCTTCAGTTCATTTCAAAATACTTCAATGGGTACGCGCAAGAAATAGGCCAATTCGGCAGCTTTTTGTTCAATTTCTCGTGGAGTCAAATTCTCATCAGTACGGGTCAAGGGAATGGCTCCTTGGCCCCTGATTTCCATATAAAGGACACGGCGAGGGAAAAGACCCTCTCTCACCTCCATTCTGATTGATTGGATATCTTTCAGAAAGAAACGAAGGAAGATACGACGATTTCTTCCAGGAAATCCCCAACGAAAAAGGGACATTATCCCTTCTTTTCTATCAAATCGGTCATAACCACTACCTACATTCCATGAAATTGTGCACCACAAATAAGAACTAATGAATAGACCTGCGATCCCATAGAAAGACATCACGATCCCTTGTGGGAAAAAAAGAATTTGCTGAGACGGAAATACGGATATCAGATTTTTACCAAGATAACTGGAAGTTCCAACCACTAAGAATCCTAGTGAACCTAAAAAAAGGATACAGGCCCAGCAAAAATTACTTGTTTTTCGAGACCCCGTTATAAGTTCTATCCATATATGTTCTGATCGCCAGTTCATACTATACTAGATCCAGTTGCATTCGATTGGAATTGAGAGAATAACTCAAATGGATTTGACTCGATTTTGATTGCTTGATCCCGAAGTAACTTTCATCAACTAGCAGCATTCCGACGGGAACCTTTAGGAATAATTGGTTAGATACATTGAGTTTCTATTTCAAATATCTTTCAAAAAAGATTTGCTGATGATCATTTTGAATTGAATCATTTAATTGATTAAGCTATAATCGCATATACACGCATTAATGCGTATATTATGCATCGGCATCCATAACAAAACAACTATTTGTTTTCGGAAAGGCCACATATAATATATCCTACCATATTACATTAAAAGAGTATCTGTATGATGATCCAGTGTTGAAAGAAATTGATGAGATTTGGTCCCATCGTATTTAAACAATCTTATTTCTTTGGACATAAAGAGATAAAGAAGCCATTGCGATTGCCGGAAAGACTAAGCCCACTAAAGGAACAAAAATAGAGGGAAAGTTCAAATCTATCATAGAATGGGTACCTCGATTTCATATTTGTACCTATTATAATTCTAAATTATAATTATAAAGATATCTTATGATAAGTCTATCTATTAGAAAGAATATTAAGATAATCTTAATATGAAGTATTTCAGAATAAATAACGAATGTAGAACTAAATGAAGTGTACCTATTCCTCTTTCTACACGAATATGTATGAGAATCCGCTTTCAGAAATTGGATTCTTCTTCTCCCATCCTTATCTTCATCGTCTTTCCTTTCAAAACAAAAAAGGTGTTTTGAAAGGAAAGATAGAAAAGAGTTTCTTATGAATTCCCGACTTTAACCAATCTTATTCAACAAAAAGGGATTCCTAGTGAAAAACGGGGGTTCTCGCTAAATAGAAAGAACTTCTATATTCTTCTTATTTGTTATTTGAGATTTCTTCTTTCTTTATTTGATTTGAGATTTCTTCTTTTCTTTTTATTTCCCGGATTTCTCGGAAGGAGAAAGAAATTCTTTTTTATCTTGTCGATAGAGGGATGCTTATTCCCAATCAGGAAGAGAGGTAGAATAAAAAAAGGATCCGGGGCAAAAAGTCATTATCCAAAACTTTTGACTCTTACTACACTTATAACTGATGTACCCAAAGAAAACACCATCTTCTTAGTTTTTTTTTCATTATAATAAACTAAATGCTTATTCGCTACAAAGAAAAATAACTGAAGCTAGTGCTATACTTCCATTTGAAAATGAAGAATTTCAATCTTTTTTAAAATCTTTTTTTAATCTTGATTCAAGGGAAGGAAACCATGTAGCTGAAATAACTCATTCAGAACACCTTTTAAAGGATTACGTGGTACAATTGGGTCGAATAAGCCCTTATGGAATAAATACTCAGCCGCTTGTGAACCGTCGGGTACTGTCTTTTTCAATGTTTGTTCAATTACTCTTTTACCCGCAAAAGCAATGTATGCATTAGGTTCAGCAATAATGATATCTCCCAACATACCAAAACTTGCTGTAACTCCGCCAGTTGTAGGAGATGTAAGGATTGATACATAGAATAACTTTTTCTTTGATTGATAATCATATGAAGCAGAAGATATTTTAGCCATTTGCATCAAGCTCAAACTCCCTTCTTGCATGCGTGCTCCTCCAGAAGCACACACAATAATGACAGGTAGAGATCGATTAGTAGCATACTCGATCAAACGGGTGATTTTCTCACCTACTACAGATCCCATACTACCTCCCATAAACTGAAAATCCATAACTCCAATTGCTATGGGAATACTATTTAATTGACCTACGCCCGTTTGAACAGCTTCAGTTAAACCCGTTTTTCTTTGATAAAAAGAGATGCGATCTATATAAGGTTCCTCCTCTGAATGAAATTCAATGGGGTCAATAGAGACCATATCTTCATCCATAGGCTCCCAAGTGCCAGGATCAATAAAGAGTTCAATTCTATCTGAACTACTCATTTTCAAATGATATCCGCAGTGTTCACAAATATTCATTTTTGAACTAAAAGATTTTTTATAATTTAATCCATAACAATTCTCACATTGAACCCATAACTGCTTGTATTTTGTATTTCTATCGAGATCATTAGATCTTTCTATTATATTGAAATAACTGCTATTAATTTTGATACTAGAATTTCCACTTTCAATACTACTTATACTTTCCGTACAAATGAAACTAGAAATGTAACTGTCGATACCACTGTAAATGTCACTCTTAAGACTGATTTCAAAACGAAGATAACTATCAATGCAACTATTAATGTGATTATTCCAATTAGATTGAGTATCATACATGGAATAATAATAGTAGTAATTACTACTATTAGATCCACTATTCAAATAACTAGGAAAAAGAATCTCTAGTTCACTCAAAGAAGAACTAGCATTGTCAATATCAAAAATATGATTTTCAATATCAAAATATACAGAAGAAGTGTCACCATTACTATTTCTAACTAAAAAAGTATGATCAGAGATCAAACTCCAAAAATTCCTGCTATCAAATAAATAATTTAGATAATTAATATTACTGAAACTAGAACTGTGCCAACTAGTAATCTTTTTCTCCGCATCATTTAGAATAGTTTCTTCACTTCCACTGGTATGTCCAAGAGCATCAAGACTATCCATTGATTTACTGAGTCCACACCTATGTTCTAACTTCTTGTTAGACAACATCGAATTGAACCAACATTTTTCCATAGATTCTTTCCGCCCCCTATTTTATGAAAACCTAATACTAATAGATGAATAGTCATTCGATGAAGAAAAAATCATTTTACTATTTCTTTTTTCTTTCTTCTCATCAGAATTCAAATGAAGCATATGATTATGATCCAATCATTAAGATTGTTAATGAAAAACGAGCGAGTCTTGAAAAGATCTCCTTTTGAGGAATCTGGTGAATCATTTCAATATTATGATAGAATCTTTTCCTCAAAAAAAGATATATAAAGACAGGTTTCTCTCATGTAAAACTTTCAATTCTCATCAAAAAGATACATAGTTGTTTCTTCCCATAAATTCAAAATGAATTCTCGTCTCTTAGAATCTCGTGTCATATAGTCAAATAAGAAAATGAGTTTCTATTACAACAGGGAACGAAAAAGACAATATACAGGATAGGGGTAGAAGGGATCCTTCCCTTGGCTTGATCTATGACCTGAAACTAAGGAATATAAAATGATCCACCAATCCAATCCCAAGGATCCATAATTCAGCCTATGGATCCAACAATAAAGAATAGAATAGATAAGTTGTTTAGTCTTCCTTCGATCTTATCTTCTTATGTTTATATTTTGTATATACTTGTATATCGTATTGTATATCTATCGTAAGGTCTGTACATATAAAAGATATATGCAAATACACAAAGACCCTCATAGTTCATAGTATTATAGGATTAGTATTATAGGATTAGTATAAGATGTCTTTCTTTTTATTCGGCCCAATCTTTCTTTTTTTGAGGAAAAGAAAGATTGGGCCAAGTTTCATTGCAATCAATTAGGAGAACAAACAGGAATTGCTAAATTATACGCGCTTATTTTGTCTCTTTATCTAGCTTATCCACTGGCTCGAACTCGAATGTGATCTCTTTCCATACTTCACAAGCAGCGGCTAGCTCAGGACTCCATTTGGCAGCTTCACGAATAATAGCATTACCTTCACGAGCAAGATCACGTCCCTCATTACGAGCTTGTACACATGCTTCTAAAGCCACCCGATTAGCTACTGCACCGGGTGCATTTCCCCAAGGGTGCCCTAAAGTTCCTCCACCGAACTGTAGTACGGAATCATCCCCAAAGATTTCGGTTAGGGCAGGCATATGCCAAACATGAATACCCCCTGAAGCCACGGGCAGAACACCTGGCATAGAGACCCAGTCTTGAGTGAAAAAGATACCACGACTTCGATCTTTTTCAATAAAATCATCACGTAACAAATCAACAAAACCCAAAGTCATCTCACGTTCCCCTTCCAGTTTACCCACTACTGTACCAGCGTGAATATGATCTCCGCCAGACATACGTAATGCTTTAGCTAGTACACGAAAATGCATACCATGATTTTTCTGTCTATCAATAACTGCATGCATTGCGCGATGGATGTGAAGAAGTAGACCATTGTCGCGGCAATAATGAGCCAGGCTAGTATTTGCGGTGAACCCCCCAGTTAAGTAGTCATGCATTACGATAGGAACTCCCAATTCTCTGGCAAATACCGCTCTTTTGATCATTTCTTCACATGTACCCGCAGTTGCATTCAAGTAATGTCCTTTAATTTCACCCGTTTCGGCTTGCGCTTTAAATAGTGCTTCGGCACAAAATAAGAAACGATCTCTCCAACGCATAAATGGTTGTGAATTTACGTTTTCATCATCCTTAGTAAAATCAAGTCCACCCCGTAGACATTCATAAACCGCTCTACCGTAGTTTTTTGCGGATAATCCCAATTTTGGTTTAATAGTACATCCCAATAGGGGACGACCATACTTGTTCAATTTATCTCTTTCAACTT